TACAGATTATGTTAAAGATTCAAACTCCATTTTCGTCTTTTTCTTTTTTCTACCGTTTTTTCAAAAGCTAAAGAAAAAAAAAATCCAATAGATTTCCAATTTATATGAAATGCTTTTCTATTTCTAGAATGTTTAATATATGGTTTATGTCTTCTATGCGAAAATTTTTAATTTTCATAAGCTCGTCTGGATTATTATTCAAAAGATCTAATAATGTATGTATATTGGATCTTTTGAGGCAATTATAGATCCTAGGAGGCAATTCTGATTGGTCAATAAAAATTGATTTGAATGCTATTTCTTTTTTATTTTTCCTTAGTTTAGCCAATCTATCATGAAAATTAAAAATGGGTAAAGTAATTTTGTGTTGATTGTTGGTCAAATGGAAATTTTCTTCTTCCGCATGTAAAAAAGGAATAAATAAATCAATCAAATTCCGAGAGGCTTCATGAAGTGCTTCTTTAGGAGTTAAACTTCCATTTGTCCATATTTCGAGAAAAAGTATTTCTTGTTTTTCATTCCCATTGACATAAGAATGAATGCTATGATTCGCATTTCGAACAGGCATGAATACAGCGTCTATAGAATAACTTCCGTGTTGAAAGTTATTTGGGGTTTGTATACGATATCCTCGATTTCTCTCTATTTGTAATTCAATACAAAAATTGATTGGTTCTGTTAGTTTAGCTATATACTGCGTATTATCAATGATTTCTACAGAAGGTGGTAAGATGATATCTTGAGCCGTTACATATCCAGGACCCTTGACATAAATATACGCGCCACCACTTCCATACAGATTACTTCGCAATACAATTTCTTTCAAATTCATTAAAATTTCATGGACTGATTCTTGAATACCTATTAGGGTAGAGTATTCATGTGGTATTTTTTCAGATTTTGCACGTGTGATACATGTTCCTTCTATTTCACCAAGCAAAGCTTTTCGCATCGCAATACCTATTGTATCTGCTTGACCTTTCATAAGCGGAGACAGAATAAAGCGTCCGTAATAAAGACGTTTACTGTCTGCTCTTGATTCAAGACATTTCCACTTTAGTGTCCGAGTAGATACTCTTATTTTCTCTCGAACCATAGTAATATTATTTGATCAAATTATTGAATTGTTTATTTCTCTTGAAATCGAGTTAATGGTTATTTTTACACACGTCTTTTTTTAGGGGGCCTACAGCCATTATGGGGCATAGGAGTTACATCACATATATAACTTAATAGTATACCGCTTCGACGAATAGCCCTTAATGCTGCATCTCGTCCGAGACCGGGGCCTTTTATCATGACTTCTGCTCGTTGCATACCTTGATCCACTACTGTCCGAATAGCAGTTCCTGCTGCGGTTTGAGCCGCAAATGGCGTCCCCCTTCTTGTACCTTTGAATCCACAAGTACCGGCGGAGGACCAAGAAATTACTCGACCCCGTACATCCGTAACAGTCACAATTGTATTGTTGAAACTTGCTTGAACATGAATAACTCCCTTTGGTATTTTATGCGTACTTTTACGTAAACTAATACGTCCATTTCTACGTAAACCACTTCTTGGTATGGGTTTTGCCATATTTTATCATCTCATAAATATAAATCAGAGATATATGGATATATCCATTTCATGTTAAAACAGATCTTTTTTTTGAGTTTTTTAGAGAAAGATTATCCTTGTCTTTGTTTATGTCTCGGGTTGGAACAAATTACTATAATTCGTTTCCGCCTACGGATCAGTCGACATTTTTCACAAATTTTACGAATGGAGGCTCTTATTTTCATATTTGTCTGTCATTCCTTACTTTAATTGCGAATCTACCTATTTGAAGAAAATAAGTTTCTTGAAATTTTGAATTTAGAAGTGTATCCTTACAAAACAAAAAATATTGAAATTGAAAACCAAAAAAATTATTTGCATCTTTGTTTTGTAGTTTATAAAATTATACGTTCTATGGTTGAATTATAAAAATTTACTTGCATTTTAACACTATTCCGCCCTAGTATATGTATAGTACTATGTTGAATCGGTCCTAAAAAAAAATCTATAATTCTATCTCCATTATCTAAACGACAACGAACCCGGAACATATCAGGGGTTCTGTAATTAAACCTTCATCACTTTATTTTTGTTTTTTCATTTTTGGTGAAAAACCTTGAACTATCAACTACTGAAGCACGACTTATATCATATTAGAAATCCTCTTTTTTTTTTTTTTTTAAGAGATAGGGAAGTTTTGTATATAATTCGCATATAATAAAGATTACCATATATAACACAAAATTTCTCCGCCCATTTTTTCTAGTCGAGCCTCTCGGTCTGTCATTATACCCCTAGAAGTGGAAAGAATTACAACCCCCATCCCTCCTAAAATTCTAGGAATTTTTTGATAGTTAGAATAGATTCGTAGACCAGGTCTACTGATCTGTTTTAAATTTAAAAAACTTTTAAATGGTCCTTTCCTATTCCTTTTATGTCGTAGGGTTAAAACCAAAAAATTTTGGTTGTTTTGAAAATGTTTCCTTACGTTTTCAATAAAACCTTCTCGTAAAAGTATTTTCACAATGTTTTCAGTGATGTTAGTAGATGGTATTCGAACCATTTCTTTTCTAGTCATGTCAGCATTGCGTATAGAGGTTATTAGATTAGCAATAGTATCCTTACCCATGATAAACCAAAATAAGTGTTTCTTTCGAATTTTAATATAATTAACATGCTCTTTATTTATTCAATATTTTTTCATTTTGAAAAGTATATACGTGAGATACAATCTATTAATAAATTTCATTCAAATATTCTAACTATATCTAGGTCTCATCTTATAGCACTTCAGGTGCTAATGAAATAATTTTAGTGAAATTTAATTGTCTCAATTCGCGGGGGATCGCACCAAAAATTCGGGTTCCTTTTGGATTTCCCTCTTGATCAATAACAACCGCAGCATTGTCATCATAACGTATTATCATACCGTTTTCACGTTTGAGTTCTTTACAAGTACGTACAATTACAGCTCTAATCACTTCTGATCTTTCTAGAGGTGTATTTGGGACTGCTTCTTTGATTACAGCAATAATAACGTCACCAATATGAGCATATCGTCGATTACTAGCTCCTATGATTCGAATACACATCAATTTTCGGGCCCCGCTGTTATCCGCTACATTCAAATGGCTTTGAGGTTGAATCATATTATTTTTGTGAATCTGTTCTTTCAATTCAAAGGGCTAAAAAAAAAAACAAAAAGAAATATTGTTTGTTCAAACCAAACAAAAAAGAAATTTGAAATGGCAATTTTTTTTTGCATACCAAAGACCACTTTCCTTTGATTCTACATTCCTATCCCGAAATAATGAATTGGGTTCGTATAGGCATTTTGGACGCCGCTATTGAAATAGCTTTTCTGGCTATATTTTCTGCTACTCCGCCCATTTCATAAAGTATTCTACCCGGTTTAACGACACTTACCCAATATTCAGGAGATCCTTTCCCCGAACCCATACGTGTTTCCGTTGGTCTTACTGTAACTGGTTTGTCTGGAAATATACGTACCCATATTTTTCCGCCACGTCGTGCATTTCGTGTCATTGCTCTTCGTCCCGCTTCTATTTGTCTAGATGTGATCCAAGCGGGTTCAAGTGCCTGAAGAGCATATCTACCGAAACAAATATGATTACCTCGATACGAAATTCCTTTCATTCTTCCTCTATGTTGTTTACGAAATCTAGTTTTTTTGGGGTTATAGTGGATGGTTGTTTTTTCTCAATTCCATCTCTACTACAGAACCGGACATGAGAGTTTCTTCTCATCCAGCTCCTCACGAATCAAACGATTCCAAAACAAAAGAATAGACTATACATATATAGTGTCAATAATACCCTGAATTAGGGTATTCTTTGAGATTTTATCTAATCTATTATCGATTTTTCGCTCTTCTTTTGAGATAGAACTAAATATGTATTCTATTTATACATGATTTACATATTTATATATTTTATATATTCAAAAAAATTATTTATAATTTTTTTTTTAAGGTCTTATAAATAATGGAATCTTTATTTGATTTTGGTTTCTCTTTTCTTTTATTATCTATTATTTTTTTGGGTCTTTGAGCGACCAAAATATAGAAATTCAAACCAATAAAAAAAAGTTCGCGGGCGAATATTTACTCTTTTTATATCTATTTACGTTCTAAGTTTAGCCCATGAAATGACCTTTTCGAATTAATGGATTGGTCTTAGGTGGATTCCGCCATCCTACCCAATGAATCATTAATATTTATTTTCAATAGAATATTATGTATTCTTGGGTTCCCTCGTCCCCATCATTTCTTGATTAATGGTTAGGTCTTAATTCTACAATGGAGCCCCTAATGAATTAAATTTGTTGTTGAGTCAATCTTCTCAGTCTTTATTGACTCAGGGCTCTTGGCTTTTTTCTTCTATTAACAGATTAATCTAATTATGAATCAATCAGTATTGCTTTTTTCTTACACTACCTTTTATGAGATGACTCATAGACCTTACATATTCTATATTGGAATCTTATATCATTGATATTCTTTTTCTCTCTTTCTTTCACCCTTCCATTTATCCGTATACTTTTAATGCTTCACAACTGATAATTAGATTGGTGTTTTTGTTTATGCAAAAAATATTTCAGTTGCTACAATGATATGACATGCCCAGTATAACATATCTTGACTGCTTTTTTTTCGATCCAGATAATGTGAAACGATGAGTTGGTTATTTTTTTTTTTTTTTGAATTATTAATTCATATTATGTTATGGTCAGGTCTATTTTTATCCTAACAGAAAAACCAACGAGTCGCACACTAAGCATAGCAATTATTTGAAATAATTAATTGAATTTTTATTAAAGCCTATAGAATTTCTCATTTACTATTCAAAAAAAAAAGAATTGTTTTTGTTCGATCATTGAATAAAATAGAAAGACGAATTGAGGAAAGGCTTATTATTCCTCGTCTACAAATATCCAAATTTTAATCCCTAATATCCCATAGATAGTTGCAACTGTATAGGAACAATAATCAATTTTAGCTCGAATGGTTTGTAGAGGAACCCTACCTTCTCTGATCCATTCAACACGTGCAATTTCTTTTCCGTCTATACGCCCTGCAATTTGTACTTGAATTCCCTTTGTACCTGCCTGTTCAGTTAATTCAATAGCTTTTTTCATTGCTTTTCGAAATGAAACTCTATTCTTTAGCTGCCCGGCTATAAATTCTGCAAGAATAGTAGGGTTTCCATAAGGGTTTTCAAGTCTTGTAATAGCAATGTTTAGTTTTCGGTTGACAAAATTTAACTCTTTTTGTACATTCATTTGTAATTCTTCGATTCTTCGAGACCCACTTTCTATTAATAACTTTGGGAAGCCCATATAGATTATTACCTGAATCAGATCAATTCTTTTTTGAATCTCGATACGTGCAATTCCCTCAACACCGGAGAATATTCTTATATTTTTTTTTACATAATTTTTGATACAATCTCGTATTTTTTGATCTTCTTGTAGACCTTCAGAATACTTTTTTGGTTGTGCAAACCAAATAGAACGATGTCCTTGGGTTGCACCAAGTCTAAAACCGAGTGGATTTATTTTTTGTCCCATAGTCCCCCATTATTATCCATATTATAACATGTGATATCCGTGTATTTATTTATACATCTAGGTTTTTTTAAGCATAATATGGAGTATTCGGATCTTTTACACTCTTCTTCATTTAAAGAAGATATATCTTTCAATACAATAGTTATAGAACAAGTGGGTCTTTTTATCGGAAAACTTCGGCCTCGAGCTCGAGGTTTTAATTTTTTCACAGTAATACTTTTGTTGACCTCAGCTTTACTAATGACTAAATTGGTTTCGTTGAGACCCATATTGTGACTAGCATTTGCTGCTACAGAATAAACCAATTTAAAAATGGGATAACATGCTCGATAAGGCATGAGTTCTAGTATCATAAGTGTTTCTTCGTAAGAACGTCCACGAATTTGATCAATTACTCTTCGTGCTTTGTGAGTGGACATACATATATGTTGACCTAAAGCGTATACTTCTATATATCCATTCTTTTTTGTCTTCTTTATCATAAGGTTCACCTCTCACTAATGAATCATAAATATCTTTATTTTATCTCTATTCATTTTATTTTCTGATTTTACTAATTTAAATTAGTAACGACGAGATTTATTATCATTTTTCGCATGCCCCCGGAAATTTAGAGTTGGCACAAATTCTCCCAACTTATGCCCTACCATACGATCTGTTATATAAATAGGCAAATGTTCCTTTCCATTATGAATAGCAAGAGTATGACCAATCATTGTGGGTATAATGGTAGATGCTCGTGACCAAGTTATTATTATTTCTTTTTCTTCCTTTGTGTTAAGCTTATTTATTTTTTTTAATAAAAAATTTGCTACAAAAGGATTTTTTTTTAATGAACGTGTCACAGTTAATTTCACTCCTTTTTTTTTTCTTATTTGCACATCTTTTGTTCATAAAAAAAAAAGATGTGCACGAATTCCGGAAATTTCTTATTCAATTCAATGATGCATTCCATTAATTTAATTGTAAATTAAATTGTAAAATTTATCTTATTATGATTTATAGTAATTCTAGATTCATTTTATTCTATATTAATTCAATTATCTTATTTTATAAAAAAATATAGAGTACTTTATATAATAATAATTTATTATATTAAAAAATAGAATTAAAATATTCGAATTTGAAATGAATCAATTCAAAAATATTTGTCTATTATGAATTTCGAAATATAGTAATCAAAAAATAATAAATCTATAAAATTACGATATCATTTTAATAAAAAAAATAGAAGATAAAATATATAAGATAAGCGGGTAGCGGGAATCGAACCCGCATCGTTAGCTTGGAAGGCTAGGGGTTATAGTCGACGTTGATTCATCATTTTGAACGTCTCTAATTCAAAACCGAACGTGAAACTTTGATTTCATTCGGCTCCTTTATGGAAGATGGAAAAAAAAGATGTAAACGAAAAAAAAACAAATTCTACCCATAACATCTATGTCAGCCTTTCTGTCTGAATGCATTCAAAAGGACCTGCTTTATAGATGATCCCTATAGAAGAAAAGAGGATTCTAACAATCTTTTCTAGTTACTTCGTTCCCTATTTCTATTTGAAATAATCCTTAGGAAAAGTCTTTTTTGTTTCCAACGAGCTAAAACAATATAATCTGTCGATGTCTCTAGTAAACCAAAGACATTGTTTAATAGCTATTTTGTTTTGCTTCAATCTCCCTTATATAAATCTCAAATTGAAGATTTAGTTACGATTAGAAATAGACCGTTCTTTCTACCTTTATCCATGGATTCCTTACTCGTTCAATTGGAAGTATGGATCCAATTCAAAAAAAAAATTATGTTTCGTAATTTCATGATCCAATTTTTTCAATTTATAACGGACTCTTGGATACAAATCACGAGAATTTCTATTTTTCCTCGAATTTATCATCGATAGGAAAAGGATTTAATCCTTTTAAGAAATAAAGTTTTTGATCGAAATATAAATCAAACGAAAGACCCTTTAACTATTAAAGGGTTAATAGAACGAATCACCCTTTTACCACTAAACTATACCCGCTACAATGCTATTATTGCATATAAATCGACCTTTTGTCGAACACAAAAATAGGTCATAGTAATAAGTAATAAAAAAATAGGATCAGAAAAAAAATCATGAAAATGAGAGCGTTGACATATTTTTATCAGGAAGACTAATGAGATTAGTAAACGAGGACTCATTTAACTAATTAAATGATAAGTTTTTTTTATTCCAGTAAAAAAAAGTAAATAAAAAAAGAAAGAATAATAAGAAATGGCACTTTGATTCTGTATCATAGGAATCGAAATAATCCTTCTTATGATATGATTGTTGTTTCGATTTTTGTTATTTTATTTCAAAAGAATTTTGAGTTTTCAAATAAAATAAATCATTTTTTCTACGATTCATTGGAACAAAAAAAAAGCCCGGCTAGGTACTGACCAGGCCAGGCCGTGGAAATAAAAAGGGACTTTTCGGACGAAATAAACAAGGTACTTTTATTGATTTTATTTATTATTTAATATATATTTTCATTTTATTTTTTATTTTCTTAATTTATTCAAAATTTTTTTTATTAACATTTAATAGATTGGTATTTATATATTCAAATATTGGATTGTAGATATCTCTTTTGAGCCCTTACTTTATTTAAAATCTAAATGGAATTGGAATTTATGATAAAAGTTTTTAGATATATATTATCTATATATAGCTTTATATAGCTATCTATATAATAAATAATAAAGATATATTCAAATAATAAAGAGAGATAAAGAAGGGCTTTTTTCAAGCCTTACTTAATGTATCATAGTAATTATTCTTTTTCATTTTTCAATTGGGGGAGAGATGGCTGAGTGGATTAAAGCGTCGGATTGCTAATCCGTTGTACGCGTTTTTCGTACCGAGGGTTCGAATCCCTCTCTTTCCGTTTCTGTCGATGACTTGGTATTTTTTTTTATATATATATAGTTAAAGAAAGATGTGGAATAGATAAAAATTTGCAAATCAAGCAAGGAAAACAAAAATCTGATTTTTTATTCTTCACGTCCAGGATTACGTCCCGGGTCATTAGATAGGAATCCGAAAATGAAGAGAGAAACAAAGAATATCACTACTGTATAAACAAATAGTTTTAGAGTAAGCATTACACAATCTCCAATAGCATTTTTTTTTTTCAAAAAAAAAAAAGAGAATAGATTCTCTATTTTTATACTGCATACCCTATTTTTTGACACCAAGAAATGAAGTGATTTCTAGAAAAAAAAAAAAAAATTTCAGAAAATCAGAGTTGAGTTGTTTATTAATGAAAATTTTCTTTTATACCAACAATTATATATTGTGGGGGACTCTAATAGGGTCGTTCAATGGAAAAAAAAGTTATAACAAGAAAATGAGAGTGATCTAGATTTAGCACAGCTATACAAGAATTTCAATATTTAACTTAACGGTTCAGACTGTATGTAAGACTTATCTGATCTTATATTAGAAATTGTTAGAATTTTTTTTCGAGTAAATCATGAATTTTTCTAGGACAGTATGAAAAATCTCATCGAAAACTTACAGCAGCTTGCCACACAAAAGCTAATAAAAAAAAGAACACAGGTATTACTGGCATAATATCTACTATTGGATTCAAAAAAGCGTAGGCCTCGGGTAATTTGGCTAAGAAAAAGCTACTTGAATAAAGGACAGAATTAAGACAGATACAGATTAAACTTAAAATATTAAGCATAACAAACATTTTGTTCTTGAAGATAATTTTTTTTTGAGTTGATTGAGTTATTAATATCTTATTATTGATATAAGGGATAAGGTAAAAATTAATAACATAAGGTAGGTCAAAAAACCTTTCTTTTCTTTGATTTGAACTCAGCCAATCAAAAATCCTTCCATTCTCAAATCAAAATAGATATAGAAGAAATCCTACTTTCATACAATATCTTAATTGAATTATATCTAATGATCAATAAATTCAGTTTCATTCGATATCTACACGTATCAAAATCCTAGCAACAATCTAATTGATTCTATCAATATTTGGACTGGAATTGACGAACAACCAATAACAATATTAGTGTTTATTAGTCTTGAATAGAAATGGGGCGTGGCCAAGTGGTAAGGCAACGGGTTTTGGTCCCGCTATTCGGAGGTTCGAATCCTTCCGTCCCAGAGTATGCGTATTATATATATCATAGTATTATGATATTATATATCATAATATTCCATAATATTATATATGATATAATCATATCAAAATTATCATATCAAAAAAAGATTGCCTTTTTTGAACAACCTTCTGTTTAAGAGTCTAATATTAGATAGAATGTGATTCTTCTTTCTTATCATTATTTTTCTTATTTTTGATTCGTCTCTAAATCATATTTTTTTCACAAATTTAATCGAGTTTAAATACCATAAGACGTAGATGGAATTGAATCCATTTTTTATCTAGGTAAAAGATGGGAACATAGATAAAAAAAAAAGTAGGACGGGCTTTTCATCGTATGTCCATATCTTTCATATTCATATTTGAAATTCGTTATTCATAAAAAAACCTTACGTCTCATATATTTTCCATGATGTCATTTAAATTCAAAATCTAAATGTGAAAGCCTCTCTTATTCTCTATCCCTTAAATGGTGTGTGCAACTTGATTATTTAATTTCTGTGGATTTATGTGGAATTATAAATACGAAGGGCTTGCGTTTTTGGTACTAATTGAATTGAATCAATGGGATTAAGTCTCTTAAGACCGGTTTAGGCTAAAATAATTTAGAGTAAAAAAAAATTGGATTTGTTTTTGATCTATCTATTTGTTTTAAATCATTGATGGGTTAATTCGAATAGGTTTTTTTTATGATAATAAAAGATAATAAAATGTCCCTTCCCTTATTGGAAAACTTTAGTCAAATAATAATATCGAGGTAGAAAACTTTCAATCAATTTTTTTGAATGATTTCCTATGAATCCTTGGTACTTGAAGAAGTGTTAAACTGGCGAATCCATCCTATCAAGAAACTTGAAAATGCGGATTCAAAAAGAACGTATTTCTTATTTATTCGTAATTTTTTCTAAATTTATAGAAATAAAAAAAAAAAGAATAATATATATTCCATTTCATATTAAATAAATATTGCATTCATACAAAAAATTGTATTCATCCAATATACTAAAAGAAAATCCAATATCTAAAAGAAAATGTGGGTTTCAAAAAAAAATGGAATTCTTGCTGATACTTTTTAAGAAACTACCCATTCATAACAGTATAGATAACTATGTACCAACTAAACCAATGACTATTCATGATTCCATAATTGAATCAATTACATACCAGTTCCAAGAAACTAGAGGTTATGGTAAAACTTCGTTTAAAACGATGTGGTAGAAAGCAACGTGCGACTTGAAGGACATGATCAACTGTGGATTCTTATCTTACATCCACCATTTTCTTTTATATATAGGAATGAAGATGCTCTTGGCTCGACATCGTTTGTTCTGTTCCACTATAACCCTCATTTCATTTTGGGGAAGTTTTAATGTAAATATTACATGATGGAGCTCGAGTAGAAAGTATTAATTCATTTATCAGGGGCGGAGATCTAGGGTTAGTGTCAATCAATAAGTTGAAACAACTTCGTAAGTATATTTTCGATATAGAAATCGAAAGGATCCAATTCAAGCAAGTTTCAAATTCAAACATCAAATTTGTTGGAATTAGGAAAACTCTTTTGATCAAAAGTGTATCACGCGAGAATCAATCATTCATATGGTTCTTTGATAAAAAGAAATCACAAAAAATGGTATGTTGCTGCCATTTTGAAAGGATTAAAGATCACCGAAGTAATGTCTAAACCCAATGATTCAAAGCAAAGATAAAGGATCCCGGAACAAGGAAATACCTTTTTTAATTGTTTTAATAACTAAACTTGTTAATTGTCTCAATAACTAAACTAGATCAGAATGAAGAATAGAATAGATTCTAAAGGAGACAGGCAAAAAGGGGGTTATAGACGGCTCAATAAATGAAATGCTTAAAGGTTTTCCTTTGAGTGAGAGTTACCCAACTTGAGTTATGAGGATACAAATAAGAATTTTTTTTTTTAATTTCTTTTTTGGAAAAGAATAAAAAAAAAATGAAATCATAGTCTAATTGATTTGATAATCTATGGATCTATTTTACATTAATTAGAATTCTATACATATACATAACTTCAAATTTTCTCGAGCCGTACGAGGAGAAAACTTCTTATACGGTTCTGGGGGGGGTATTGTTAATCTACATCTATCCCAATGAGCCGTTTATCGAATCGTTGCAATTGATGTTCGATCCCGAAGAGAGGGAAGAGATCTTCGTAAAGTGGGTTTTTATGATCCGATAAAGAATCAAACCTATTTAAATGTTCCTGCAATTCTATATTTTCTTGAAAAAGGTGCTCAACCTACAGGAACTGTTCATGATATTTTAAAGAGGGCTGCGGTTTTTACGGAATTTGACCTGAATCAATAACCGAAAAATTCAATTAATGAAATAAAAAAAAAAAGAGGGTGTGGATGACTTGTCTATAGCTTTGGATAACCTTTTCTCTATTATTTCCCCCCTCTCTTGTTCTACTACACTTATTTATTAAAGATCAATCAAGTGAATAAATGAAATAATTGGTTTTATACTAGAAATATAAAATTTGGACATTACCATCAATGGGTTGGTTTTTGTTGGAAATCTATGAACAAATAAAAAAACACAAGGGATTACGCTTGTTTATTCTACTTATATTTATTTATTGATTGAATAAACCCGAGATTTTTTTCTACTTTACTTCTTCCTTACCTTAATTTATTCTTTCGCCTACACTTTTTTTTTCTATTTATGTTCATTATCTCTATCGTGCCAATCCAACACAACTCCGTAGTTTTTTCTTTTTTTATTTATTTTCTCTTTTTTTCATTTTAATTATTATATATTTTATATATATTATATATATATATTTTCCTATTTCTATTTATTTCAATTAATAGAAATATATAATTTATAGATGAAATATTAATAAATAGATATTAAAATTGACTAATTCAATTGAATAATGAAATATAAAAAAAAAAAGAAAGATATTCAATTGAAATTGTTATTTCTATTTTTTTTTTTTTTTATTCTTTTGTGTTCTCCATTGTATTCGTTTTTCACTATTCACATTCATATTGACAACAGTGGATCAAACAAATATAATCCGATTGTGGATAAATAGATCTAGTTATCTCCGCTTCATAGACTTGGTTTTTTTTTTATTTTACTTCATTCAATTCACATGATGGGCTCATTGGATTTTCTGTGATACAAGAAGTTACTTTTGTGTGATATACAAATTTGGATTCAAAAAAAAAAAGATAATCTAAGAAGGGATAACATAAGATAAGATACAAGAGACGGTATATCCATTTTTTTTTTTTATTTGATTCCATTTGATATTTTATTTGATTACGTCGTGCAATTCCATTTCGTTTTTGATTCTGATTGTATCTGCACATACTAATTCTTTTTTTTATTCGGGTTGCTAACTCAATGGTAGAGTACTCGGCTTTTAAGTGCGGCTAGCATCTTTTACACATTTGTATGAAGTAACAGATTCGTCCATACTATCGGTAGAGTTTGTAAGACCACGACTGATCCTGAAAGGAATGAATGGAAAAAACAGCATGTCGTATCAATGGGGAATTCGGGGAATATTTTTACCTGATGGGTTCAAAAGCTTGTTTGAATTCTTGATGTGGAACAAAATAAATTTCAAGTCGGGTCGAATGAATAAATGGATAGAGCTCTAGGGCTCCAATTCTAGAGAAATAAAAAGCAACGAGCTTATGTTCTTAATTTGAATGATTACCCGATCTAATTATACGTTAAAAAGATATTAGTGCTTGATGCGGGAAGGACTTTTCTCATGAGCGGATTATCGATTTTTTTATGAGTCCTAACTATTAGTTATTCTACATTAGGGGTAGAGATGAATGTGTAGAAGAAGCAGTATATTGATAAAGATCTTTTTTTTTTCCAAAATCAAAAGAGCGATTGCGTTGAAAAAATAAAGGATTTCTAACCATCTTGTTATCCTAAAATAAACATAAACCAATTAGAAGGAAAAAGAAAAGAGCGGATAGAGAGTTCGTTGATGAGTCTTACCTGTTTACGAGGTATATATTCTTATTCTTTAATACCTTGTTTTGACTGTATCGCACTATGTATCATTTGATAACCCAATAAATTCATTATACTATCCCTGGTTCAAATCTAATTGAAAATGGAAGAATTTCAAGGATATTTAGAACTTGATAAATCTCGGCAACACAACTTCCTATACCCACTTCTCTTTCGGGAGTATATTTATGCATTTGCTCATGATCATTTTTTAAATGGATCCATTTTGTTGGAAAATGTGGGTTATGACAAGAAATCCAGTTTACTAATTGTAAAACGTTTAATTACTGGAATGTATCAACAGAATCATTTGATTATTTCCACTAATTATTATAACCAAAATCATTTTTTGGGGTACAACAAAAATTTGTATTCTCAAATTCTATCAGAAGGGTTTGCACTCATTGTGGAAATTCCATTTTCCTTACGATTAGTATCTTCCTTAGAAGAAGCAGAAATCACAAAATCTTATAATTTACGATCAATTCATTCAATATTTCCTTTTTTAGAGGATAAATTCCCACATTTTAATTATGTGTCAGATGTATTAATACCATACCCCCTCCATCTGGAAATTTTGGTTCAAATTATTCGCTATTGGGTGAAAGATGCCTCTTCGTTGCATTTATTACGGTTTTTTCTTCACGAGTATTGTAATTGGAATAGTCTTATTACTCCAAATAAATTGATTTCTTTTTTTTCAAAAGAAAATCGAAGATTATTCTTGTTCCTATATAATTCTCATGTATGTGAATACGAATCTATTTTACTTTTTCTCCGTAACCAATCTTCTCATTTACGATTAACATCTTATAGGTTTTTTTTTGAGCGAGTATATTTTTATGGAAAAATAGAACATCTTGTAAAAGTATTTGCTAATTATTTTCGGGCTATCCTACGGGTCTTCAAGCATCCTTTTATACATTATGTTAGATATCAAGGAAAAGCAATTCTGGTTTCAAAAGATACGCCTCTTCTGATGAATAAGTGGAAATATTACCTTGTCCATTTATGGCAATGTTATTTTTATGTGTGGTCACAACCAGAGAGGATCTATATAAACCAATTATCCAAGCGTTCTCTTGCCTTTTTGGGCTATATTTCAAGTGTGCGACTAAATCCTTCAGTGGTACGGAGTCAAATGCTAGAAAATGCATTTCTAATGGATAATGGTATGAAGAAACTCGATACACTAGTTCCAATTATG